AAAAGAGAAGACTGTAAAGACACTTTTTTAACCCCAGTTTAATTATATATTATATATTATTGGATATTGTAATCGATCTTAATTAATCCCTCGTTACTGCTCAACGAAGAAGTAATAGGTAGGGATGACAGGATTTGAACCTGTGACATTTTGTACCCAAAACAAACGCGCTACCAAGCTGCGCTACATCCCTCCAATTGGTCTACAGTGTCATTGTATAGAATTCCTGTTTTGTTTTCCACATCGTTAGTTCCTCCATTGATATATACAATTTATATGGGCATTTCGTCTTTTTGGTCCCATTTAACATATAATAATAGTAAAAGAAAAGTCTTATATACGTATGAAATACGGAACGGAACCTGTCGTAAAAATAAATGAGTAGTTTTCGGGAATGCTCGGGAAGAGAGGAACGTTTTTTTATGTTTTAAGAAAAAATTTTATTTACTGGATAGTTGTACATTTCAATTTGAATTAGGGATTCCGTGTACAGGGTTCTTAACTGCATATGCATCTGATCATTTATGTATTACCATTTTAGATTACAATAAAAGAAGGAAGGAGATTTTTCAATGCGAGATCTAAAAACATATCTTTCCGTGGCACCGGTATTAAGTACTCTATGGTTCGGGTCTTTAGCAGGTCTATTGATAGAGATTAATCGTTTTTTCCCAGATGCATTGACATTCCCCTTTTTTTGATTCTAGTTATTGATACGGTACCAAATAACGGAGATTCGAGATACAATTAAATATTTGTGACTAATCCTTTGCCCCCTTTTTCTCTTTTTTCCCTTTTTCCTTTTAGAATAAGAGGGAGGAAAGAGAAAAAAAGAAAAGGTGTATTCAACAGCTTCGAGACTTGGGTTCAAGTTTGAATTAAATAAATTATTCAATTCAAAAATTAACTAGGGATGGAGGTAGAATAAACAGGGTGGGGCCTAGATCTAGGACAAGACTCTTATACAAGGTACTTAAATGTAAATGAAATACTGTGATTTGAATTTGAAATAAAGTTTAGAAATTTTTTTAGTATATTGATTGCAGCGAAAGTTTTCATAATTGGATTTCAAGTTAATAACTTCTATTTATCCTTCCTTCCTTCTTCTTCGTTTCGGATCGAAAATAGAAGAGTTGAGTAAATCAAAAATCCAAAGGGGGTTCATGGCCAAGGGAAAAGATGTCCGAATAACGGTTATTTTGGAATGTACCGGTTGTGTTCGAAACGGTGTTAATAAGGTATCAACGGGTATTTCCAGATATATTACTGAAAAGAATCGTCACAACACGCCTAATCGATTGGAATTGAGAAAATTCTGTCCATTTTGTTACAAACATATGATTCATGGGGAGATAAAGAAATAGATCGAATCGAGCACTTGTATGTAACCCTTCCAAGGAAGGGTAAAAATGACATTTCTATATAGAACATAGTTAAATATTATATATATAACATAATTAAATATAAACAAACCTAATCCTATTTCTTCTAATTCATTTTAGATCCGACCGAAATAGGATTTTCGGGATAAGGAATAAACTAAACAAACCATGGATAAATCCAAGCGGCCTTTTCTTAAATCCAAGCGATCTTTTCGTAGGCGTTTGCCCCCGATTCAATCGGGGGATCGAATTGATTATAGAAACATGAGTTTAATTAGTCGATTTATTAGCGAACAAGGAAAAATATTATCTAGACGGGTGAATAGATTGACCTTGAAACAACAACGATTAATTACTATTGCTATAAAACAAGCTCGTATTTTATCTTTGTTACCCTTTCTTAATAATGAGAAACAGTTTGAAAGAACCGAGTCGACCACCAGAACTGCGGGTCTTCGAGCCAGAAATAAATAGGCTTACTCTTTCTTCACTTGACTAAAAAAAAGTAAAATCCGAACTCAAACGCAGATTGATGTTTTGTTCGAAAAATATGAAAAATATGGATTGAATTATCGTGTCGTAAGAAAAAAAAGAATCGGGCAAGAATAAAGATTTTTTTTGAGTGTGTTCATTCAGTTTTACTATTTTTTTCTCATATTTATTTTGACTTTACCCTCCCGGAGTTCATTCTCCGGGGAACTCCGTTTAAATTATTCCGGTGGATTCTTTCCAATCTACTTCTTTTATGATCTCATTGGAAATCATATAAAGACAATTTTTATTTGATATAGCTATTTGTGCAAGTATTTTACGATTAAGAAGCACCTGTTTCTTATATAGGTCGTGTATTAATCTACTATAACTATAGGATACCCCTATTTCACGAATTACTGCGTTTATTCGAGTGATCCACAAACGGCGAAAATTTATCTTTTGCTTATCCCTATCCCGATGCGACGAAACCAAAGCTCTTATTTTCTGTTGAGTAATTGTTCGAGTAAGTCTTGAATGAGCCCCTCGAAAGCTTGATGCAAATAAACGAATTTTTGTTCTACGTCTCCGAGCTATATTTCCCCGTCTAATTCTGGTCATTGAATAAATGAAACTTTGACGAATAACTAATAGATTTCCTTTCTTTCAGTTATTCTTTTTCCCTTTCCTAGTCTATTAATAACAAAGCTTTTTTCCAATGTATAAACTAAAAATTCCAATGACTTTGGCTACTATAACCTTCCCGACCGCTATTTTTCTTTTTTCTAGACATTTCACTTCGAAATAAGAAATTTCATTTTACTAGGTATCAAAATATAATAAATAAAAAATATAAATGGATAAAGAAATAGTGGCTTCCTTCGTTTATATGGTTACTTCTTAAACGGTGAGGTTTTCTCTATACACCGGAGCCTTTACTTCATTTAATCAATGTTATTGGTAACTTGTATAGTTCACATTCTTTGGCTCTACCCATGAATTATCCAGTAATAGGTCTTTCACGATTAGATCTACTTACACAGTAACGGTATTTAATTATGAAAGTTGGCTGGGTAGCTAACCCTGTTAGTCCGTTCTTGCAAGAGGGGCCTAAGTTTTATGTTTTTATTTTTAAGTAGGATTTTCTCCGCTTAATGGATAACCATTTGCTACCAATGGAGAATTGCTTCTCATCTTAAATTGAGGTGATTGGATTTGCACCAATGGAAACCATAAATTTCATACACAATAGAATGGATAGATTCTTTTTTTTATACTGTTTTTATACTGAATTGAACGGACTTCTTTTTCTATTCTATCCTATTCCCCGGTACTGATCATTGATACTAAAAAAGGTTTTCTTTCTTTTATCCCAGCTCATGATCTGAACGAGTCGCACATACACCCTAGTACATGTTCCTCGACGCTGAGGGCATCCCCGAAGCGCGGGGGATTTTGTGACATTTCTGATTGGCTGTCTTGTATTTCTAATAAGTTGTTTAATAGTTGGCATGTTGAATCATATCATATAAATAATGGGCTGGTTTAGATCGATCCTAACCTGATGATTTTTAATTACTTCTATTTAATTTTCTAGTAAATTCAGCAAAAATATAAAATAGGAAATCGAGAATTTGCGCGAAAAAAATCCGGGCTTTTCACTCAACCACCGCTACAACATCAACAATTCCATAAGCTTGGGCTTCTGTTGCTGACATAAAAACATCTCTTTCCATGTCTTCCGAGACAACCCATAAGGGTTTGTCCGTTCTTTGTACATAGACCCTTGTGAGGGTTTCACGCAGTTTTAGCAGCTCTTCCGCTTCCAGGATAAATTCTCCCGTTTGTGCCTCATAAAAAGAACTAGCAGGTTGATGAATCATTACCCTGATGGTATAACAAAAGAGGGGTTCCTCTATTTTGCATGATGAATAGAAAAGAAAGATAAAGAATAAAAATAAAAAAAGACAGAATTGAACAACCACAACCGTACGGGCATCTTTTATGCATTGCATACGGCTCTATAATAAAATTGACCTTTACCCTTCCATCAAAGAAAAAAAATAGGATCTATCAGACCCAGATCGGTAAATGATCAAATTACCACCCTTCCTTTCGTAGGAGTTCAAAAATACTATGATGGTTCCGTTGCTTTATATATATTTATTATTAAGATTATTTGGTTTGTCTGTGTTTCAGCAATCCCAAAGTTGCTTTTTGTAAAATTAAGGAAAAAAATAATCTTTTTTTTTTATTTTCGAACTCTTTCAGAATACAACTAAGCCCCCGGTGTGAAAATAAAAAAGTTTGTGACGCTGAACTGGAATCTCCAATATAAAAAACAGGAAATACCTTTTATCTCATACTACTCTCTCGATACATAATCAAATGTTTTGAAAAAACAATAAAAATTTTTTTATTTTGATATCGAATTCAAAGTGCCATGCTATTATTACTTAATATTCATATGGCGAAGGCATAGTCTTATTTTTTTCTCTCAAATAAAAACCTCATTGGCGCCGAGCGTGAGGGAATGCTAGACGTTTGGTAATTTCTCCTCCGGCCAAGATAAAAGATCCCATTGAAGCGGCTAATCCCATGCATATTGTCTGTACATCTGGTCGCACAAATTGCATTGTATCATAAATAGCCACTCCAGGGATAACCCATCCGCCGGGAGAGTTTATAAACAAATAGAGATCTTTGGTATCATTCTCTATACTGAGATATACCATAAGACCAATAAGTTGGTTCGAGATCTCGCTATCAACCTCTTGTCCTAAAAAAAGTAATCTTTCTCGATAAAGTCGGTTGATTAGGGTAAAATTCTATCCCTTACGAACCGTACAGGCGCCTTTTGGTGCATACGGTTCAACAAAAAATTGCAAAAAAAAAGAATCAATGTGCAGATTCCAATCCTCTTTCTTTTTTTATATTCGTAGAAGGCTCTTTCTGACTTCTAACGAAAGGACTTTTCTTCGATTTTTAAAAAAAGACAGGTTTTTGCTCCTTTTCGTATAATATTCTTGTATTCTTGTAATAGAAAAATAATAGAAAAGAAAAAAAAAGAAGTCACTAAACTTATCGAATTAACTTCTTATTGATATATTGTTTCATCGAGATCTAATCCAAATCACAATGTCGTTT